CAGAGGGTAGTTTAATTTAGAATCTTAGCTTTGGGAGTTAAGGGTGGGAGTTAAAATCTCCTCTCTCTGAGCACTAGGGAGGGTTTTAACCTCCGACTTCCGGATTACAAGACCGGCGCTCTGGCGCTGAGCTACTAGGGCAGGCTCATTCAAGGGCTTTATTTTCGGCCCAACCGGCTAAGGGGGCGAGGACTAGGAAGATGGTGAAGTAAATCACAGAGGCAACTTGGCCGATAATGATAAATGGGTGTTCTACAGGCATGCCCCCAATTCAGGTGAGGATTAGTATGTCTGCTACCAGGGTTCAGAATAAGAATTGAGTTAGTGGTCGAAAGGTTAGTCCGCGCTGTTTGGAGGTGTGGAGGATCGGGACAACTATGAGGACGAGGATTGAGAATAAAAGGGCGAGTACCCCTCCTAGTTTATTGGGGATAGATCGGAGAATTGCATAGGCGAATAAGAAGTATCACTCGGGCTTGATGTGTGGTGGGGTAACTAGGGGGTTGGCTGGTGTGAAATTGTCCGGGTCTCCTAGGAGGTTAGGTGCGAAAAGAGCTAGGGTTGTTAGGCCAAGCAATATAGCTACGAAACCGAGGAGGTCTTTGTACGAGAAGTAGGGGTGGAATGAGATTTTGTCGGCGTCGGAGTTAATCCCTGCTGGGTTATTGGACCCGGTTTCATGTAGAAATAGAAGGTGAAGTACTGTGGCGGCTGCAATAACGAAGGGGAATAGGAAGTGAAAGGCGAAAAATCGGGTTAGGGTGGCGTTGTCTACAGAAAATCCGCCTCAAATTCATTGTACAAGGGCACCTCCTACGTAAGGGACAGCGGAGAGGAGGTTTGTGATTACAGTGGCTCCTCAGAAGGATATTTGTCCTCATGGAAGAACGTAGCCTACAAAGGCAGTCATTATAGTTAGAAGTAGTAATACTACCCCGATATTTCAGGTTTCTTTATATAGGTAGGACCCGTAGTAGAGTCCCCGGGCGATATGTATATAAATACAGATAAAGAAGAAAGATGCTCCGTTAGCGTGGATATTCCGGATGAGTCAGCCGTAACTTACATCCCGGCAGATATGGCACACAGAGGAAAAAGCTGTTGAAATATCGGAGGTGTAGTGTATGGCTAGGAAGAGTCCGGTAAGAATTTGGGTGGCCAAACATAGGCCTAAGAGTGAACCAAAGTTTCATCAGACTGAGATATTAGAGGGGGCAGGGAGGTCGACTAGTGCGTCATTAGCAATTTTTAGGAGTGGGTGGGTTTTTCGGAGGTTGGCCATTAGGTTCTTGTAGTTGAATAACAACGGTGGTTTTTCAAGTCATTAGTTTCGGTTAAAGTCCGAGCAGGAATTATGACTTATCTTGTGTCTTTATTTCTTTTTGGGTTGGTTTTAGGGCTTGTGGCTGTTGCTTCTAACCCTGCCCCATACTTTGCTGCTTTGGGGTTGGTTGTAGCGGCAGGCGTGGGATGTGGGGTTTTGGTCGGTCATGGGGGGTCTTTCTTATCATTGGTATTATTTTTGATTTATTTAGGAGGGATGCTCGTAGTGTTTGCTTATTCAGCGGCTTTGGCTGCTGAGCCCTTTCCTGAGTCTTGGGGGGATCGTTCGGTTTTAGGGTATGTAGTGGTATATACAGTGGGGGTGGTGTTGGTAGCGGGTTGGTTTTGGGGTGGATGGTATGAAACCTCGTGGGTGGCGGTAGATGAATTTAAGGAGTTTTCTGTTTTGCGGGGTGATACCAGTGGCGTGGCTCTAATATACTCTTACGGCGGTGGGATGTTAATTGCATGTGCGTGGGTGCTTCTATTAACACTTTTTGTGGTGTTGGAGTTAACTCGGGGGTTAAGTCGAGGGGCGCTTCGAGCAGTTTAGGTTAATGTAAGTAGAACGGCCAGAGCTGTTGAGAGGAAAAATAGAGTGAGGTATGTTTTAATTATGCCTTGTTGGATATTGCTTGTTGTTGTGACTATGGGTAGGTTAGTTGAGATAACTCCTTTCGGGCCGATTTTTTCAAATCATGTTTGATCTACTATCTGGCTGGCAATAGTTTGTCCTAGGGTTAAGTTTAGTTTTGGGGCTAATCGGTGGACGACGGCAGGAAAGAACCCAAGTATGTTTGAGAAGTTATGGGTAACGAGGTTGGGCGTAGTTTTAAACTGTTTACCAGTTAATGATGCAAGTTCTAATGCAATTAGAAGGCCTGAGATGGTAACTAGGAGGGCGGCCAATTTTAATGAGAGAGGTATAGTTATTACTGGGGTTTTGGAGGGCAGGAAGTTTGAGGTAATTAGAAGTCCTGCAATGATGCTTCCTCAGGCTAGTCGTTTGATCGGGTTGATTACGGAGGGGTTGTTTTCATTAATAGGGGTTACAGCTGTAAAGCGGGGGTGTCCCATAGAGACGAAGAAGATTACTCGGAGGCTGTAAACGGCAGTGAAAGAGGTGGCCAGTAAGGTAAGAATGAGGGCTCAGGCGTTAAGGTGAGAGGTATTTAAGGCTTCAATAATAGCATCTTTGGAAAAGAATCCTGCTAAGAATGGAGTTCCAGTAAGTGCCAAGCTTCCAATTGTAAGGCAGGACGAAGTAAGGGGGGTAAGGTTATGTATGCCTCCTATTTTACGAATGTCTTGTTCATCATTTAAGCTGTGAATGATTGAGCCGGAGCAGAGGAATAGCATAGCTTTAAAGAATGCGTGGGTACAGATATGTAAGAAGGCTAATTGTGGTTGGTTAAGTCCGATGGTTACTATTATCAGTCCCAGTTGACTTGATGTAGAAAATGCGACGATTTTTTTGATGTCGTTTTGTGTTAGGGCGCAGGTAGCAGTAAACAAGGTGGTGAGGGCTCCTAGACATAAGCAGGTGGTTAGGGCTGTTTGGTTATTTTCTATAAGAGGGTGGAGTCGAATTAAAAGAAAGATGCCCGCTACGACTATAGTGCTAGAGTGAAGTAGGGCAGATACCGGCGTAGGACCTTCTATCGCGGAAGGAAGTCACGGATGAAGTCCAAATTGCGCTGATTTACCGGTGGCGGCTAGAATGAGGCCTATGAGTGGGAGTGTAAGGTCAAGTCCTTTTGAAGAGGCAAATATTTGTTGAATTTCTCAGGAGTTAAGGTTTGTTGCGAATCATGCTATGCTTAGAATAAGTCCAATGTCTCCGACTCGGTTATAAATCACAGCTTGTATGGCAGCTGTATTAGCGTCAGCTCGGCCGTGTCATCATCCAATGAGGAGGAACGATATAATGCCAACTCCTTCTCAGCCGATAAATAGTTGGAATATGTTGTTGGCGGTTACTAAGATAATTATGGCAATTAGGAAGAGGAGGAGATATTTAAAGAATCGGTTTATATTGGGGTCGGCATGTATATATCAGGATGCAAATTCGAGAATAGATCAGGTTACGTAGAGGGCAATGGGGGTGAAAATAATGGAATAGTGGTCAAATTTAAAACTGAGGTTGATGTCGAAGGTTGTGGTGTTTATCCATTGTCAATTAGTAACAATTGTTTCGGTTCCTTGGTCTAGGAAAATAAAGAGGGGGAGTAGGCTTACTAGGAAAGCTGTTTTGATAGCGGTTTTTACGTGAGTAAGGGCTCAGTTTTCATGTTGGGGGATTGGGTTTAGGGTGGTGATAAGGGGGTAAGTGAGAAGTGCGAAGATGATTAAAAGGGTTGAGCTTAGGATGAGTGTAGTCGGGTGCATAGCTACTACTTGGATTTGCACCAAGAGTTTTTGGTTCCTAAGACCAACGGATGAGCTGTTATCCTTTAGAAGCACGAGTGAACCACGGAATTTAACCAAGGGGATAGAAGATTAGCAGTCTCTAACATCAACAGATTTCTCTCGGTGAATAAGAGGACTTTAACCTCTGTCTTTAGAATCACAATCTAATGTTTTGGTTAAACTATATCTACAGAAACATCAACCTCACATAAGTTCCGGTTTCAGAATTAGGAGGACAATGGGGATGAGATGTAAAGTAATAAGTAGGTGTTCCCGGGTGTGGGTGGGTTCAAGGGCGATGATGTGGGAGGGCAGGGGCCCCCGTTGGGTTATTAAGAACAGATAAAGGGAGTAGCTTGCTGTAATTAATGTGCCTAGTCCAGTGAGAAGTAGGGTTCAATATGATCAGTTAAATATGGAAGTGATGATCATTAGTTCTCCTATTAGATTAGGGAGAGGTGGGAGAGCCAGATTAGCTAAACTAGCTACGAATCATCAAGTGGTCATTAGGGGAAGAACTATTTGTATTCCGCGAGCTAAAAGCATAGTACGGCTGTGTGTGCGTTCATAACTAGTGTTGGCTAAGCAGAATAGTGCTGAGGAGGCGAGACCGTGTGCGATTATAAGGATAATTGCACCAGTGAATCCTCAGGGTGTTTGGATCATAATGCCCCCTGCTACTAATCCTATATGGCCTACTGAAGAATATGCGATTAGTGATTTCAGGTCCGTTTGACGTAGGCAAATAGATCCAGTCATAATAATGCCTCAGAGGGCCAAAACAATAAAGGGGTAAGCCAGCTCTTTGGTTAGTGGGTCTAATATAACTATTATGCGTATCATGCCGTAGCCTCCCAGTTTAAGGAGGACAGCTGCGAGGATTATGGATCCTGCGATTGGGGCTTCTACGTGTGCTTTTGGAAGTCAAAGGTGTACTCCGTACAGAGGTATTTTTACAAGAAAAGCTAAGAGACAGGCAGCTCATCATAATTTATCCCCTCACGTTAATAGGTACAGAGGTTTTGTGTATTGGAGAGTAAATATAGATAGGGTCCCGCTGTCGTTTTGTAGTAAAAGTAGGGCTACGAGGAGTGGTAGGGAGCCTGCTAAGGTATAGAATAAGAAGTAGGTGCCGGCGTTAAGACGTTCTGTTTGATTTCCTCACCGGGTGATAATGATAAGGGTCGGGAGTAGTGTGGCTTCAAATATGATGTAAAACATGATGATTTCTGTGGCCCCGAATGCTAAGATTAGAAATGTTTGAAGGGAGACCAGAAGGGAGATGTAGGTTCGTTGGCGGTTTAGGGGTTCAGGAGAGATGTGATTTTGGCTAGCAAGGATTATAAGGGGTAATAATCAGCAGGTTAATACTAGCAGAGGTGTTGATAAGGGGTCGGTTGCTAGATAAAGGTTAGAGGAGGACCACCCGGTTTCTGATGATCATTTAAGTCAGGATAAACTTGCTAAGGCGATAATTAAACTCTGTGCGATTGATGTAGTTCATAGTCATTTTGCGGGGCTAAGTCAAATCGTTGGGATAAGCATGAGTGTAGGGATCAGGATTTTTAACATTGGAGTAGATTTAGGCTTTGGAGGCGGTCCGTGCCATGAGTTCGTGCAGTTGCTACTAGCAGGGCTAGGCCTGCGCTGGCCTCACAGGCTGAAAATGCTAACAGAAGTATGGGAGCTACTGAGTAGCCAGTTGCTTCTATCTGGAGGGCCCATAGGGATAGGGCAATAAATAGAGATAATATTATACCTTCTAAACATAGAAGGGCCGAGAGAAGATGGGTGCGGTGAAATGCGAGTCCTATAAGCCCTAGGATAAAGGCTGAGGTAAAGCTGAAGTGTACTGGTGTCATAAGGCGGTCATGGACTTAAACCATGGTCTTTTGAGCCGAAATCAAGGGTCTTGTTTTGGACTAACTGCCTATTCGGCTCATTCTAAGCCCCCCTGGGTTCACTCATAGATTAGGCCTAGAGTGAGGAGGGCAAGCACGGCAGTGGATCAGGCAAGTGTAAGGGCTGGGGTGGTAAGTTGATCTCCCCAGGGCAATGGAAGGAGGAGGGCAATTTCTAGGTCAAATAGGAGGAATAGGATGGCGATTAGGAAGAAGCGTAGGGAAAAGGGCAGGCGGGCGGATCCTAGGGGGTCAAATCCACATTCGTAGGGGGAGAGTTTTTCTGCGTCGGGGGAAATTTGTGGTAATCAGAAAGAAATAGTGGCTAGTACTGCGGACAATGTGATGGTAATAGCAAGGATTGTTGTAATCAAGTTCATTATCTTTCCTTGGATTTTAACCAAGACCGGGTGATTGGAAGTCACTTATACGTATTAATACTAGAAAGATTATGAGCCTCATCAGTAAATAGAGACGTACAGGAACAGTCATACGACGTCTACAAAGTGTCAATATCAGGCGGCAGCTTCAAAGCCGAAGTGGTGTTCAGATGTAAAATGGTATTGAATTTGTCGTAGGAGGCAGATGGCTAGAAAGGTAGAGCCAATAATTACATGTAGGCCGTGGAATCCTGTGGCGACAAAGAAGGTAGAGCCGTATACGCCATCAGCGATTGTAAAGGGGGCTTCGTAATATTCTATACCTTGAAGGAAAGTGAAGTAGAATCCCAATAAGATAGTGAGAGTAAGAGCTTGAACGGTTTGTTTTCGCTCCCCCTCTATAATGCTATGGTGGGCTCATGTAACGGTAACACCAGATGCTAGAAGGACTGCAGTATTAAGAAGTGGAACTTCAAATGGGTCAAGAGTAATAATGCCTGTGGGGGGCCAGCAGCCCCCTAACTCAGGCGAGGGTGCTAAACTAGAGTGGTAGAAAGCTCAGAAGAAGCCTAAGAAAAAGAATACTTCGGAGGTAATAAATAAGATTATGCCGTATCGTAGCCCTTTTTGGACCGGGGGTGTGTGGTGTCCTTGGAAGGTGCCTTCTCGGATAATGTCTCGCCATCATTGGTATATGGTAAGAAGTAATAGAATATTTCCCATGGCGAGTAGTGTAAGTGAGTGGAAGTGGAATCAGACTGCAGTGCCTGATGTAAGTAAAAGGGCGGCAATTGCGCCGGTTAGAGGTCAGGGGCTTGGGTCAACCATGTGGTATGCGTGTGCTTGGTGTGCCATTAGACGTTTTCTTGTAAATAAAGGCTTAGGAGTAGAACAAAGACATAGGCTTGGATCATAGCAACGGCAATTTCAAGAAGGGTAAGTAAGAACAGGACAATAGAGGTTAAGATCGCTACTGTGGGTATGAGGGGTAGGAGGACGAAGGCTGCTGTGGCGATCAGTTGAATAAGAAGGTGGCCTGCCGTAAGATTGGCTGTAAGTCGTACACCAAGGGCGAGGGGGCGAATAAAAAGGCTAATTGTTTCGATAATAATAAGCACCGGGATTAAAGGGACGGGGGTTCCTTCGGGTAAGAGGTGACCAAGGGCAGCGGTGGGTTGGTTCCGCATGCCAATAATTACTGTTGCTAGTCATAGTGGTACTGCAAGGCCTATATTTAGGGAGAGCTGTGTGGTAGGGGTAAATGTATACGGAAGTAGGCCCAGTATATTTAGGGTAATAAGGAATAGTATTAGGGAGGTTAGTAGAACTGCTCATTTATGGCCTCCTAAGTTGAGGGGTAAAAGAAGTTGCTGAGTAAATCGGTTGATGAACCATCCTTGTAGGGTGATTAGACGGTTGTTTAGTCAACGGGCGGAGGGGGTAGGGAAGAGAATTCAGGGAATGGTTAGTGCCACGGCAATAAGTGGGATGCCTAGATATGTGGGGCTCATAAACTGGTCGAAGAAGCTTAGTGTCATGGTCAGTTTCAGGGTTCAGGTTTAGTTTTTTCAGTGCTTTGTGAAGTAGGCTCATTTGTGAAGATGTGGCCTAGGACTTTGGGGGGAATAACAGTTAAGAAAACCAGTCATGAGAATACTAAAATAGCAAATCAGGGGGCGGGGTTGAGTTGGGGCATGTCACTAGGGGCGGTTGGGGGCCACCAATCTTTAGCTTAAAAGGCTAACGCTATTCCCGGTTTAGCTTCTTAGTGAGGCATCTTCAAGTATTACAGTGGATCATTTCTCGAAGTGTTCGAGTGGCACTGCTTCAACAACGATGGGTATGAAGCTGTGGTTTGCCCCGCAGATTTCAGAACATTGTCCGTAGAATACTCCAGGTCGAGAGGCAATAAAGGCTGTTTGGTTTAATCGTCCTGGGACTGCGTCTATTTTAACACCAAGGGACGGGACGGCTCAGGAGTGAAGGACGTCTTCAGCCGAGACGAGAACTCGGATCGGAGATTCTACAGGGATAACTATTCGGTGGTCTGTTTCTAGGAGGCGAAATTGGCCGGGCACTAAATCTTGGGTGGGGACTATATAAGAGTCAAAGCCTAAGTCTTCGTAGTCGGTGTACTCGTAGCTTCAATATCATTGGTGGCCCATTGCTTTAATAGTAAGATGCGGGTCATTAATTTCGTCCATGAGATATAGGATTCGGAGGGAGGGGAGAGCGATAAGAATAAGGATAACTGCTGGGAGGACGGTTCAAACAATCTCGATTTCTTGAGAATCAAGGATATACTTGTTAGTGAGTTTGGTAGAGACTATTGCTACGATGATATAAAGCACTAGTGTGCTGATAAGAAGAACAATCATAAGAGCGTGGTCATGGAAATGAAGAAGTTCTTCTATTACAGGGGAGGCCGCGTCTTGGAATCCTAGTTGTGAGGGATGTGCCATTATAGCTAGTGCTTAAGACACGCGGGGTTTTAACCCACAATTTTGCCTTGACAAGGCAATGTAATAGACTAGTTTTACTAGTGTCTTATGGAAGAAAGTGGCAGAGTGGTTATGCGGTTGGCTTGAAACCATCACATGGGGGTTCAATTCCTCCCTTTCTCGTTAGTTTGCTTGTACTTGAACAAATGCGGGCTCTTCAAATGTGTGGTAGGGTGGGGGACATCCATGCAGTCACTCTACGTTTGTTGAAGTTATTTCGATTGACGCTACTTCTCGTTTGGCGGCAAAAGCCTCTCAAAGAATAAACAGGAATATAATTACAGCTACTAAGGAGATAAGAGACCCGATTGAGGACACAGTATTTCATAGTGTGTAGGCGTCCGGATAGTCAGAGTACCGTCGGGGCATTCCTGCGAGGCCTAGGAAATGCTGCGGGAAAAAGGTTAAATTTACACCGATAAATATAATTCCAAAGTGGATTTTAGTTCATGTGCTGTGGAGGGTATATCCCGTAAATAGTGGGAATCAGTGTACGAAAGCACCTATAATGGCAAAGACAGCTCCTATAGATAATACATAGTGAAAGTGGGCGACCACATAATAAGTGTCGTGGAGAACAATGTCTAATGAGGAATTAGCAAGGACAATGCCCGTGAGTCCCCCGACCGTAAATAGGAAAATAAATCCCAGGGCTCAAAGAAGCGGTGTTTCTCATTTAATTGAGCCGCCGTGTAGTGTGGCTAGTCAGCTAAATACTTTTACTCCGGTGGGGATAGCGATGATTATGGTGGCAGATGTAAAGTAGGCACGAGTGTCTACATCTATTCCGACAGTAAACATATGGTGGGCCCAAACGATAAATCCTAGGAGTCCGATGGCTATTATAGCTCAGACTATTCCTATATACCCGAAGGGTTCTTTTTTACCGGAATAGTATGCAACGATGTGGGAAATCATACCAAAGCCTGGGAGAATAAGAATATAGACCTCCGGATGACCAAAGAATCAAAAGAGGTGCTGGTATAAAATTGGGTCCCCTCCGCCTGCCGGGTCAAAGAAAGTGGTGTTTAGATTTCGGTCCGTGAGTAACATAGTAATGCCTGCTGCTAGGACGGGGAGGGAAAGTAATAAAAGGACAGCAGTAACTAACACAGCTCAAACAAAAAGCGGGGTTTGATATTGAGAAATAGCTGGGGGCTTCATGTTAATAATGGTTGTGATAAAGTTAATGGCTCCTAAAATTGAGGAAATGCCAGCTAAATGAAGGGAGAAGATAGTTAAATCAACGGAGGCTCCTGCGTGGGCGAGGTTCCCGGCTAGAGGGGGGTAGACTGTCCATCCCGTACCGGCGCCAGCTTCAACCCCTGACGAAGCCAGGAGAAGGAGAAAGGACGGTGGGAGGAGTCAGAAGCTTATGTTATTTATTCGAGGGAATGCTATGTCTGGGGCCCCAATTATTAGAGGGATTAATCAGTTTCCAAAGCCCCCGATCATAATTGGTATGACTATAAAGAAAATCATAACGAAGGCATGGGCTGTTACGATTACGTTATAGATCTGGTCATCCCCTAGAAGAGCTCCGGGTTGGCTTAACTCTGCCCGAATCAAGAGGCTAAGGGCGGTGCCGACTATTCCGGCTCAGGCACCAAATACTAAATAAAGGGTGCCAATGTCTTTGTGGTTGGTTGAGAAAAATCATCGTGTGATTGCCACAGGTAGGGTGGCTGAGAGTTTAAGCGGTGGATTGTAGCTCCATGAACAGAGGTTTAAATCCTCTCCTTATCAAGCTCTGTGGTGTACCACACGTTAGATTGCAAATCTAAAGAAGTAGGCTAATAGCCTGCCGGGGCTTTCCCCCGCCTCGCTCCCCCCGGACGGCGGGGGAAAGTAGATGGATGCTCGCTGGATAGAGCGCTTAGCTGTTAACTAAGAATTTGTAGGATCGAGGCCTTCCCACCTAGAAAGGCTTTAGCTTAATTAAAGTGTCTGGGTTGCATTCAGAAGATGTGGGATAAAGTCCTGCAAGTTTTAACAAGGGCTGGGAGATTTTCACTCCCGCTTAGAGCTTTGAAGGTTCTGGGTCTTAATACTATCCTAAGCCCTTTTACAAGGTTAACATTGCAGTTACAGCTGGAGTGAGGGGAAGTAGGGCTAGGGCTATAATAGTAACAATCGAAAGGGGCAAGGTAATGATAGTAAAGTCAAGGCGTCATGGGGCTATAGCAGTTAAGGTATTGGGATAAATAGTAAGGGCTATGGCATAACAGAGGCGTAGATAAAAGTAGAGACTAAGGAGGGCTGCTATGGCAGCTAGTGTGGCAGGTAGTGGAAGTTCTTGTTTTGTAAGTTCTTGTAAAATAAGTCATTTAGGCATAAATCCCGAGAGAGGAGGGAGGCCTCCTAGGGATAACAATACTAGAGCGGTTAGTGGGGCGAGAGCAGGGGATTTAGTTCAGGAAGTTGCTAGAGTGTTAATAGTTAAAGAGTTGTTGGTTTTCAGTGCAAGGAATGCTGAAGATGTTATGATGATGTACAGGAAAAGGCTGAGGAGTGTTAGGTAAGGTGCGAATTGTAAAATGAGTACTATTCACCCTAGGTGGGCGATTGAAGAGTATGCTAAAATTTTACGTAGCTGGGTTTGGTTAAGCCCTCCTCATCCTCCTACGAGGATTGATAGAAGGCCTAATGCGATAAGTAAGGAAGGGTCAATGGCTGGGGCTACTTGAATTATAAGTGCGAAAGGTGCTAGTTTTTGTCATGTTGACAGGATAAGTCCTGTAGTAAGTTCAAGTCCTTGAAGAACCTCTGGAAGTCAGAAGTGAACGGGCGCTAGCCCAAGTTTAAGTGCAAGGGCCAGTATTGCTGTCGTAGTTGCCAAGGGGTGGGATAGCTGGTGAATTTCTCATTCCCCTACTAGTCAGGCATTGGTAGTACTAGCAAATAGGATCATTGCTGCGGCGGTTGCTTGTGTTAAAAAATATTTGGTAGTAGCTTCAATTGCTCGAGGGTGATGTTGTTGTGCCATGATTGGAATAATAGCGAGTGTATTAATTTCTAGGCCTATTCATGCGAGAAGCCAATGTGAGCTGGCGAAGGTGAGGACTGTGCCTAAACCTAAGCTAGAAAGTAAGATGGTAAGTACGTAGGGGTTCATTAGTAAGGGAAGGATTTTAACCAACATATTTGGGGTATGGGCCCGAAAGCTTAATTAGCTGACCTTACTAGAAAGTGGTGTAGTGGAAGCACCAAGAGTTTTGATCTCTTGAGGATGGGTTCGAATCCCTTCTCTCTAGAATTGAGGGGACTTGAACCCCTATCAGCCACGCTATCAAGGTGGTCCTTAAGCATTCAGGCACAATTCCTTGGAATTAAAGTTGGGGAGGGAGGCCGGCTAGTGCAATAGGAAGCGCGAGGTGTCATAGGACAAGTGCTAGGGTTAATGGAAGGAAGCTTTTTCAAACTAAATGCATAAGTTGGTCGTATCGAAATCGTGGGTAGGAAGCTCGTACTCACAAAAACACAACGGAGAGTAGGGCAGCTTTCGTTATCAGATTCACGGCTGTTAATTCAGGGAAAGCGGGGATGTGGGATGCGCCTAGAAATAGGACGGCTGAAAGTGTATTTATTAGAAGAATATTAGCGTATTCAGCCAGGAAGAAGAGGGCGAATGGTCCTCCAGCGTATTCTACGTTGAATCCTGAAACTAATTCTGATTCTCCTTCTGTGAGGTCAAAAGGTGCACGGTTTGTTTCGGCCAAGGTAGAAATGTATCATATGGCGGCAAGGGGTCAGGCTGGTACTAGTAGTCAGATGCTTTCTTGAGCTACGTTGAAGGTTTGGAGTGTAAATCCTCCTGTGAAGATAATTACGCTAAGTAAGATTAGGCCTAGGCTGACTTCGTAGGAGATGGTTTGTGCTACTGCTCGTAGGGCCCCAATTAAGGCATATTTGGAGTTTGAAGCTCACCCAGAGCCCAAGATAGAATATACGGCAAGGCTAGAAAGTGCGAGGACAAACAGTACTCCTAGGTTCAGGTCTGTAATAGGGTAGGGGATGGGTATAGGGGCTCATAGCGTAAGTGCAAGTGTGAGGGCAAGTATAGGTGTAGCGAGAAATAGGAATGGGGAGGAGGTGGAGGGTCGAACTGGTTCTTTAATAAAGAGTTTTAGGCCGTCCGCGATAGGTTGAAGTAATCCATACGGGCCAACGATGTTGGGTCCTTTCCGAAGTTGCATATACCCAAGGACTTTTCGTTCGAGTAGGGTTAGGAAGGCAACTGCTAATAGAACAGGCACGATGTACGCAAGTGGATTAATAACGTGGGTAATTAGGGTGGTGATCATAGCTAAGGAGAGGGTTTGAACCTCTGAGAAAAAGGGCTTAGGCCTCTCGCAATTACCGGGCTCTGCCACCTTAGCGCGCCATTCTTTTTGGCAATCTCGGTGTGCCCCCTTGTCTGTTTTAGTTGCCTTCATCAGGTGGGGGTGGGGCGTGCCTTAAGCATGGGCCCCTTCTTTCCGGTCCTTTCGTACTAGGAAACATCACTTCATAGATAGAAACTGACCTGGATTACTCCGGTCTGAACTCAGATCACGTAGGACTTTAATCGTTGAACAAACGAACCCTTAATAGCGGCTGCACCATTAGGATGTCCTGATCCAACATCGAGGTCGTAAACCCCCTCGTCGATAGGGACTCTGGGAGAGGATTGCGCTGTTATCCCTAGGGTAACTCGGTCCGTTGATCGGCGTTCGCCGGATCATTTTTGGTCAGAAATTCTGGTGCTTAGAGCTGTAGCTCTCGGCTGTGGGGGCAGTGCCCCCAGTCCACATGGGGGCTTTATTTTCCCCCGCGGTCGCCCCAACCAAAGACATATGGGCTAGGGGTCACTGCGTTTCTACTTGTTAATTTAAGTTTACTTGACGTGATCTGCCTGGTGTCTAAAGCTCCATAGGGTCTTCTCGTCTTATGTACTTATGCCCGCTTCTGCACGGGCAGATCAATTTCATTGACTTGGGAGAGGAGACAGCTAAGCCCTCGTGATGCCATTCATACAGGTCTTCATTTAAAAGACAAGTGATTGCGCTACCTTCGCACGGTCAAAATACCGCGGCCGTTAAACCCATAGTCACAGGGCAGGCGGGACCTCTTATGCTTTGATTTGCAAGAGGCGATGTTTTTGGTAAACAGGCGAGGCTTGTGTTTGCCGAGTTCCTTCTCTTCCTTTGGGTCTTTCCCTGTGGGCACTCCTGTGTGGGGTTAACGATTAGTTGTGTAGGTTTTTCTCGGTGTTTACTCTGGCCTACAGTTCCCTCTTGGCTTGGGTTCGTTATTTGTCGGTGGGGGGTCCGGTCCGACTTACACATGTGCTGGGAGAGAGTTATTCTCTCTTATTACTCATTCTAGCATAATCTCTTCCATGGGGGCATGGAGCGGCTTAGTACGGTTAGGGGGGTGGGATTTCTTATCAGGATAAGAGGTTTATATCTGTCTGAGCTTTAACGCTTTCTGTGCAGGTGGCTGCTCTTAGGCCCACTGTAACAGGTTACCTTATTAATTATGATCCTTAGCCGCCTGTAAAGGTTGTGTCCTTGTTCAAAGGAGCTGTACCTCCTTTGATTAACTCTCTTGGTTTCTTTGGGACAAGGTTAGTTTTACCTTGGGGTCTTAAGAAAGCCAGGGGGCTGAACTTCTATTCATTTCCTAAGCAACCAGCTATAACTAGGCTCGATAGGTTTATCACCTCTACTCGGGGCTCGTCCCACTCTTTTGCCACAGAGACGGGTTGGCCCTATAATAGGCTGTCCCGGAGTAGCTCGTCTAGTTTCGGGGGCCTGAACTAAAGTTCTCTTTGCTCTGGTTTGCTGGCTAAATCATGATGCAAAAGGTACGAGATTTAATCTCTGCTTTTCTAGGCTTAAATGGGTTGTTTCAGTTCTCTTTCAGCTTTCCCTTGCGGTACTTTTTCTGTTGCTCAATTATCTCCTTTTCTGTCGCCCGTACTAAGGTGGAAAAATGGTTTGTTGACTTAATTTTAAGTTTTGTGGGGTTATATATGTTGTGGTGTTAGACCAAATGTGTTGGCTAGCTAGTCAGCTCAGGGTGACCCGATTTGCACGGATGTCTTCTCGGTGTAAGGGAGGTGCTTTCCTATTTTAGCTACACTCTGGTTATTCCAAGCGCACCTTCCGGTACACTTACCATGTTACGACTTGCCTCCCCTTTGTTTGGTTAACTTCTTAGTTAGAAGGATAAATTAAACTTGGGGAGAGTGACGGGCGGTGTGTGCGCGCCTCAGAGCCAGTTTCAAGAGAACTCTCTGTTTTCTGTTTACTGCTAAATCCACCTTCGGACGTTGGTTTCACAACGTGGTTCGTAGTGCTCTAATTTAGAGAATGTAGCCCATTTCTTCCCACCCCATGCGCTACACCTCGACCTGACGTTTTGGGTTTTACCCATTTTGCTTACTATTGGGCCTTCACAGGGTAAGCTGACGACGGTGGTATATAGGCGGGGAAAACAAGAGGTGGTGAGGTTGAACGGGGGTTATCGGTTCTAGAACAGGCTCCTCTAGGTGGGTCTGAGGCACCGCCAAGTCCTTTGGGTTTTAAGCTGGCGCTTGTAGTTCCCTGGCGGATATCAGTTGTATTTTTCTATCAAAGTTTACGGCTAGGCATAGTGGGGTATCTAATCCCAGTTTGTGTCGTAGCTGTCGTGGGTTCGGGTATAATTAAAGCTGCTTTCGCAGTAGGTCTTCGTGCCCCCAGGTGCGTATGACGGCTGAGGGGGTGTTCGGCTTTATTAAACATTTTTCCGTAACCACTCTTTACGCCGGTAGTTATCAACTAGGGCCTCTCGTATAACCGCGGTGGCTGGCACGAGTTTTACCGGCCCTCTTAACCTTAACTAAGTCAAGCTTTCGCTTATGGCTTAATATCTATCACTGCTGAGTTTCCTTGGGGGTGTGGCTTAGCAAGGCGTCTTGGGCTGCCTGAGCGCGCCTGATGCCGGCTCCTCGTCCCCGGGCAGGGGATTAAGGGCATCCTCACAGGAATGCGGAGACTTGCATGTGTAAGTTCAGTTAAAGCTGATAGTAAAGTCAGGACCAAGCCTTTGTGCCTGCGGGACTTTTTAGGGTCCATCTTAACAGCTTCAGTGTTATGCTTTAATTAAGCTACGCCAGCAGAGGGCCATGGTGCCGGGGGGGTTACCTAATAACCATCGGTGCAGGCATTATAAGGTTTTTTAAAGTTAATGTATACTTTATTTATGAGAGCTGGCCTGTTGAGCGTTGTTGCTTGATGTCATAAAGTGCATTAAGTTTATTAATGTAATATAAAAATATTAATGCTGATTTTAGATCTCCTGGTTTAGGGGTTTAACAGGAACATAAGGATCTTTCGGTGTAGGGGGGTAGGGGGGTTTACCGCGCGGAAGCCGGGGAGATAATACAGGTATTTGTGAAGAGAATATTAGACTTTATGCACTTGATATCCAAATATGTGATTCTTTATAGAATATCATTTCACCATGATACATGGGTTCTCTGGAATTCAAGATCCAGTTCGACCTTGCTAGATTTCTTTGCTTGCACTTGTATATGCAAGCTGAAAGGAAAAAAAAAAAAGGAGAACCCTATGCATATAAGAGAACGCCCGGCTTGGTGGGTAACGAACAATAAGATTGACACCATTAACCAGATGCTTTACATTCGGCTTTCAGGGGCTGGTTTCTTAAGGATAGCCCTCGACTTAGGAACCAAATGCCAGGAATAATTCACGAGATGTTACCTAATACGATATCTGCCCCTGACCATCAATAAGAGTATGCCTACTGATAAATCGTTGGTCGGTTCTTACTACATTAAGTAGGACTGATGCTGAAAGTTGGTGGGTAAAGACGGAGCCCGTGTTAGTTGGAGTTTTGTTAACGTAGCAATTACCTAGGTTAAAACAACCTAGTTGGTTATTATCACGTGTTTAGCTTATGTAAATCTTGGGTTTATGCTGATATATGAGGGCTTAAATTCACTTATGTTGATAATACATATGATGTACTACTCATCATACAGGTATTGTATATATGGGTAAATACACAATATGCAATATTATACATAGATGTGTTATAACACTAATTTGTTGAGATACAACATTCATTATTGTACATATTAGGGGGCGT